GATCAGATGAGAATTTTGAAAGTTTTAGTCGATGCAGTTAGAATTGATCCGAGGGATGAAACAATTGTAAATGGAAAAGGATCCGTTGGAATAAAAGAAATCGGTAAAAAAGTCCCAAAATGGTCATACAGATTAAGAGACGAGTCGGAACTAGCGCCGGAAGAAGAGCATTTTCAAATTCATACGAGAGAGGGCAAATACGTAGTGATTTATGTTGAGGAGAATCTAAAGGATACAGAGACTGATAATGCCGAAGAGACTGATAATGCCAAAGAGACTGATAATGCCAAAAAGACTCAAAATACGAAAAAGACTCAAAATAGCAAAGAAACTAAAAAAAAAAAAAAATGAAGAAAGAAGAGGAAGATAAAAAGGAAGATTATGTGGTACGTTATCGGAAAAGATCAGATTTTGGACGAGAACTAATCAGAGGATCCATGCGTGCTCAAAGACGTAAAACAGTCACCTGGAGAATGTTCTTGCAACTACAGGCGCACTCTCCACTGTTTATAGACAGAACAGCTAGATTCCCCTATTTCAATTTCATTTTCAATTCGAATCTCAAGCCACCGAAAATCTTTTTTTTTTTATTTTGAATAAGTGGAAAAACAAAAAGGCAGAATTCGAAATTTCAGATTCTACAAAAGAAAAGAGAAAAGAAGGGAAAAAAAGAGAAGAGTTTCAAATAGAAGAAGACGATGAAGCAACACTTCTAGCAAGGTCAGAAGCCTGGGACCTCTATTCCCTTTACTATGGTCAAGCAATAAGAGGTGTGATATTACTAATCCAATCTTTTTTTAGAAAAAGGATTCTATTCCCTTCATTGATAATAGCTAAAAACGTCCTTCGTATGCTCTTATTTGAACCTCCTGAATGGTCGGAAGATTTGGAAGATTTGAATAAGGAAATGCATATTATATGTACCCATGATGGAACGATACCAGAAGCAGAAGGTGAATTTCCGGAAAACTGGATAACAGACGGTCTTCAAATAAAGATCCTATTTCCTTTTCGTCTGAAGCCTTGGCACAAAGATAAAGATGCAATGAAAAAAGAAGTGCAAGAAGAGTGTTATTGCTTTTTAACAGTTTTTGGAAAGGAAGCTGAAGTGCCTTTTGGTTCTCCCCGAAAGCAACCTTCTCAGTTTAGGTCCATTTGGAAACAACTAAGAAAAATGAAAAAATTGAAAAGGAATCGGTTTCTAGTTTTATTAAACGAAAGAATCAAATTCTTTCTAACTGTCTCAAAAGAAAGAATGAAATGGGTCATCAAAAATATTCCACTTATAAAAAAAAAAAGAAAAGAACTTTCAAAAAAAAATCCAACTTCATTCTTTATAAAGAAAGAAACAAAAATATATATATATATAAGAAGAGAAAAGAAGAAGATTCAGAACCTCTGACCTATCAAAAAGCCCTTCGGCTATTGCCTAGACGGCGCATTCCCGATCACGTTTTGATTCAGATGAGAAGTAAATTGATACAAATAAGAAAAATAGAATTAAATGCTATAACGGAAAGATTAAGAAATCGAAAAGAAAAAATGAAAAAAATGAAAAAAAAATAAGAAAAAGAGATCTCGAATTCCAAGTATAAATATTAATGGTAAAAGATTCGAATTACAAACAAATATTTGGGAAATATTCAAAATAGTAAAAAGAAGTATTTGGGAAATATTCAAAATAGTAAAAAGAATAAAGGAGCGATTAAAACGAAAATCACGTCGTCTTAGAAAAACTTTTCATTGAAAGGTTATTTATAGATAATTTGTTATATGTTATTAAATATGTTATTAATGCCCTTAGCATCAATGTAAAGTTTTTTCTTGAATCAATGAAAAGGATTATTGAGGATAAAGAAAATCGAGAAATAATTCGTAAAACAAAGAATAGAATGCTTCGTCTTTTTTCAACCGTAACTGATCCGAGTTCAAAGCTATTTCGTGACGTAACTTTCTTGTCACAAGCATATGTATTTTTCAGATTCTCACAAACCCCGGTTATTAACTTCTATAAGTTAAGATCCGATTTTCAATATCATGGAACATCTCTTTTTCTTAAAAAGAGAATAAAGGATTATTTTGTTGGAATACAAGGAATATGAAATTCCGAATTAAGATATAAGAACCCTGGTGATTCTATAATGAATCAATGGAAAAATTGGTTAAGGAGTCATCATCAATATAATTTATCTGAGATTGGATGGTCTAAATTAGTACCAAAAAAAAATGGTATTGATTAATAATTCAAATTTTTTTTATTTGAAAAAAAAAAAGAAAGAATCAGGACTTCTTAACAAAATGAAGATTATTATATATACCAAATTCCAATAAAAATAAGTGGCATTCTTATTTTTTTACTGATCAATAACAATATATATCAATATAGGGGGGCTTCCATTTTATGGCAAAAAACGCATATATACCGCTTATTTCACAAGAAAAAAGAAAAGAAAGCCCGGGGTCTGTTGAATTTCAAGTATTCGGTTTCACAAATAGGATACGAAGACTTACTTCACATTTAGAATTCCACAGAAAAGACTATTTATCTCAAAGGGGCCTACGTAAAATTCTGGGAAAACGACAACGACTCCTGTCTTATTTGTCAAAGAAAAATAAAATACATTACCAAAAATTAATTAATCAATTGGATATTCCAGAGTCAAAAACTCGTTAATTTCAAGAGTCATTTTTGAATTATTTGATTTATTAGATCTTGAATTTTGATGAACTTTTTTTTTTTTTTTCGTTTTAAGCAATTGATGGAAGAAAAAGTTGAGAAAAAATCTATGAATGTCCCAGCTACAAGAAAAGACCTCATGATAGTGAATATGGGTCCCCACCATCCATCAATGCACGGTGTTCTTCGACTCATTGTAACTCTAGATGGTGAAGATGTTATTGACTGTGAACCAATATTGGGTTATTTACACAGAGGGATGGAAAAAATTGCGGAAAACCGAACAATTATACAATATCTGCCTTATGTAACACGCTGGGATTATTTAGCTACTATGTTCACAGAAGCAATAACCGTAAATGGACCGGAGCAGTTAGGAAATATTCAAGTACCAAAAAGAGCCAGCTACATCAGGGTAATTATGTTGGAGTTGAGTCGTATAGCCTCTCACCTGCTATGGCTTGGACCTTTTATGGCGGATATTGGTGCACAAACCCCCTTCTTCTATATTTTAAGAGAAAGAGAATTTATTTATGATTTATTCGAGGCTGCCACCGGTATGAGAATGATGCATAATTATTTTCGTATCGGGGGAGTAGCGGCCGATTTACCTCATGGCTGGATAGATAAATGTTTGGATTTCTGTGATTTTTTTTTAACAGGGGTTGTTGAATATCAAAAACTTATTACGCGAAATCCCATCTTTTTAGAACGGGTTGAGGGAGTAGGCATTATTGGTGGAGAAGAGGTAATAAATTGGGGTTTATCAGGACCAATGCTGCGAGCTTCTGGAATACAATGGGATCTTCGTAAAGTTGATCATTATGAATGTTACGGGGAAGTTGATTGGGAAGTTCAATGGCAAAAAGAAGGAGATTCTTTAGCTCGTTATTTAGTCCGAATTGCTGAAATGACGGAATCTGTAAAAATGATTCAGCGGGCTCTGGAAGGAATTCCGGGGGGTCCATATGAGAATTTAGAAATCCGATGCTTTGATAGAGAAATGGATCCAGGCTGGAATGATTTTGAATATGGATTCATTAGTAAAAAACCTTCTCCTACTTTTGAATTGCCGAAACAAGAACTTTATGTGAGAGTTGAAGCCCCAAAGGGAGAATTAGGAATTTTTCTAATAGGAGATCAGAATGGTTTTCCTTGGAGATGGAAAATTCGTCCACCAGGTTTTATTAATTTGCAAATTCTTCCTCAGTTAGTTAAAAGAATGAAATTGGCCGATATTATGACGATACTAGGTAGCATAGACATCATTATGGGAGAAGTTGATCGTTGAAATGATAACTGATATAACAGAAGGACAAGATATCAATTCTTTTTCCAGATTGGAGTCTTTAAAAGAGGTTTATGGAGTTATATGGGGACTTTTCCCTATTTTGACTCTTGTATTGGGAATCACACTAGGTGTACTGGTAATTGTATGGCTCGAAAGAGAAATAGCCTCAGGGATACAACAGCGTATTGGACCTGAGTACGCCGGTCCTTTGGGAATTCTTCAATCTCTGGCAGATGGGACAAAACTACTTTTCAAAGAGAATCTCTTTCCATCTAGGGGAGATACCCGTTTATTCAGTATCGGACCATCCCTATCAGTCATATCAATTCTACTAAGCTATTCGGTAATTCCTTTTGGCTATAACTTTGTTTTAGTTGATCTAAATATAGGTGTTTTTTTATGGATTGCTATTTCGAGTATTGCTCCCATTGGACTTCTTATGTCAGGATATGGGTCAAATAATAAATATTCCTTTTTGGGTGGTTTACGAGCTGCTGCTCAATCGATTAGTTATGAAATACCATTAACTCTATGTGTGTTATCAATATCTCTACGTGCGATTCGCTGAGACGGAAATTTTTCCATATTCCTTTCTTTCCTGGAAAGAGATAAAATAAATTGAATAGATATTCTCATCCTTTTATTCATTGTTTGGAATTTGGATTGATGAACTCAATCAGATAGTTATATGAGTGAAATAAAACAGCCCCCGTCTAATTTCAATTTAGATATATATATATCTATTCAAATTCATATACAAATTCAATTAGAATTAGAATGTATATAATTAATATACTATGATTGGAATTTGCAGTAAAAAAATGAAGTCTCATTTTCTATGTATAAGAATTGAAGGGAAAAAAGAAAAAAAATGAGAAGCGGCAAGGCCGTTTACCCCAAGATCGGTTTCCTGTCTTGAAGCGGGCTCAAAAAACCAACCCCATTAAGTTTTCACTACCCTTTGTATGATATGAATTACCATGCACATATTAACATAAGCGGGATTGATAAAAAATGAGTGGATGGTTAGAAGCACCAAGATACGCAAAGGATTAGTAATAGAGATTATGAAAATTATACAAAAAAACATTTCCGCATAATTCTTAAGATATCTAATAATAATGTAATAGAACATAATAGATAAAGAATAATAATCGGGACTTGAAGTTAGTAGAAAGAATCAAGCAGTACTCCCCACAATTCCAATCCAGAGTATGCTCCTATCCACCAATTAAATAAATGGCTATCAGAAACGAATTAATCCTTTACTTTTCTTTTTATAAGAGAAGTCCCTTTTTGACCAGAAAGAAGACTAGCAACGAAAAAATAGAAAGAATAATACAATAAAAAAAAAATAGGGGGGGGTTCCTATTTTTTTTTTATTCTTTCTTGTATCCATATTTCTGGAAATAGAATTGATCTCATAATTTATAAATTAATGGAATGTCTAATTCTTTTTCGTTATAGAAAAGGATGGGTTGTGGATATTTCTACAAGGAATATCTTGTTGAAAAATGAAGTTATTACTCAAAATATTTCCATTATTAAAGGATGAGATCAATTCAGAAGTACCTTTCTTATTATCTTATTATATAGTTATATATTTATTATAACAGACAGAATTGAATTGGTCGAATTCAGGACCGTAAAAAAAATGAGTATCCTATCTATCCTACAGACATATCAAGAAAAAGAATTGGCCCGGTCCTTAGATTTACTTATGGCCTTCGAGGAGCCGTATGAGGTGAAAATCTCATGTACGGTTCTGTAATAGCGATGGGAACAGTAATGTTATCACCGACTATCATTCTCTAACAGCTCAAGTACAGTTGATATCGTTGGTACACAATCAAAATATGGTTTTTGGGGGTGGAATTTGTGGCGGCAACCTATAGGGTTTATTGTTTTTATTATTTCTTCCCTAGCGGAATGTGAGAGATTACCTTTTGATTTACCAGAGGCAGAAGAAGAATTAGTAGCAGGTTATCAAACCGAATATTCGGGTATCAAATTTGGTTTATTTTACGTTGCTTCTTATTTAAACCTATTACTTTCTTCATTATTTGTAACAGTTCTTTACTTGGGCGGTTGGAATATCTCTATGCCGTACATATTTGTTTCTGATTTTTTTGAAATCAAAAAAGTATGTGAAATTTGTGAAACGACAATTTGTATCTTTATTACATTAGCAAAAACTTATTTGTTCTTGTTCATTTCTATCACAACAAGATGGACTTTACCTAGGCTAAGAATGGACCAACTATTAAATCTTGGATGGAAATTTCTTTTACCTATCTCTCTCGGCAATCTATTATTAACAACTTCGTCCCAACTTCTTTCCTTGTAAAAGAATATTTAATAACTTGTCTCAAATTAAACAAGAGAAAAAAACAAAATCCTATTTTTTTTTTTAGATATTCACGATATGTTCCTTATGGTAACTGGGCTCATGAATTATGGTCAACAAACAGTACGAGCTGCAAGATACATTGGTCAAAGTTTCATGATTACCTTATCCCACGCAAACCGTTTACCCGTAACTATTCAATATCCTTATGAAAAATTAATCACATTGGAGCGTTTCCGCGGTCGAATCCATTTTGAATTTGATAAATGCATTGCTTGTGAAGTATGTGTTCGTGTATGTCCTATAGATCTACCCGTTGTTGATTGGAAACTGGAAACTAATATTCGAAAAAAACGATTGCTTAATTACAGTATTGATTTCGGAATCTGTATATTTTGTGGTAACTGCGTTGAGTATTGTCCAACAAATTGTTTATCAATGACTGAAGAATATGAACTTTCTGCTTATGATCGACATGAATTGAATTATAATCAAATTGCTTTGGGACGTTTACCAGTGTCAATAATTAACGATTATACAATTCGAACAATTTTTAATTTGTCCCAGCTCAAATAAATTTGAAAATCTCCTTAACTCATAAAAAGGACAAAATAGAGAAATTGCGATTCTAAATTTATATATATATATTCTAATATTCTATTTAGATTTAGAATAGAATGAATTCGAAATAGAATCTAATTCATCCTTAATATTATAAAAAAAAATATTTAAATAGAAAAATTTTTTCTAGAAAAAAAAAAAAAAAAATATTTTTTTTTTAAGAAAAAAAAACAAGAAAAAATTCCTTTTGAAAAATCATGAAATTTCTATTTTTTTAATCCCTTTATTATTATTATATAATGGATTTACTGGAATCAATACATGATTCTCTTTTCATTTTTCTGGGATCAGGTCTTGTATTAGGAAGTCTTGGAGTCGTATTCCTTAACAGTGCAACTTATTCTGCCTTTTCTTTAGGACTGGTTCTTGTTTGTATATCTTTATTCTATATTTTATCAAATTCCCACTTTGTAGCTGCAGCACAGCTCCTTATTTACGTAGGAGCTATAAATGTTTTAATCCTATTTGCTGTGATGTTCATAAATGGTTCAGAATATTATAAAGATTTAAATTTTTATACCCTTGGAGATGGTATTACTTTTACCATTTGTACAAGTATTTTTGTTTTACTAGTTACTATTATTTCAAATACGTCGTGGTATGGGATTATTTGGACTACAACGTCAAATCAAATAATAGAACAAGACTTAATAAATAATAGTCAACAAATTGGAATTTATTTATCAACAGATTTTTTTCTTTCATTTGAATTTTTTTCAATAATTCTTTTAGTTGCTTTGATAGGTGCAATTATCGTAGCTCGTCAGTAAGAAATCCTTCAAACTCGAAAGAAAAAATAAACTTGTTCTATTTTATTACATGGATTTTCTTTTGAAAAAATGGGAAAGATTCTTTTTTTTTCTAACTTATTTTTTTTTTAATATTTGGTATTCTCTTGTTAATTGAATCCATTGAATTGGTGTTTATATTGAAATGAATGGAAATTGATAAGGAGTTGATCAATGACGTTCGAATATGTAATTTCTTTGAGTGCCTATTTATTTTCTATTGGTATCTATGGATTGATCACGAGCCGAAATTTGGTTAGAGCTCTTATGTGTCTTGAACTTATACTGAATGCAGTGAATTTGAATTTTGTAATATTTTCTGATTTTTTTGATAGTCGTCAATTAAAAGGAAATATTTTTTGTATTTTTGTTATAGCTACTGCAGCTGCTGAAGCTGCTATTGGATTGGCTATTGTTTCATCAATTTATCGTAACAGAAAATCCATTCGTATAAATCAATCGAATTTGTTAAATAAATAAATTGATCAGAAAAACGAGAATATTAAGATTCTCATATTTATTAATTCTACCGAGGAGGTATGGTACGTAAGGTATGATCGTGTTTACGAAAATTTAGGAAATCAAAGTATCCTGGCCCTTCCTTATAAGCTGTTCCAAAAAAAGTAGATTGATTAGAAAAATTGATAGTAAATCATTGAGCCATCTTGTGTATAAATATATGATTCATTTTTTATTAGATTTACTCGATCGAAAATTTATAATAAAAATAAATAGATGTAATGTCGCATTCAGTAAAGATTTATGATACATGTATAGGCTGTACTCAATGTGTTCGAGCCTGCCCCACCGATGTATTAGAAATGATACCTTGGGACGGATGTAAAGCTAAACAAATAGCTTCTGCTCCAAGAACAGAGGATTGTGTCGGTTGTAAAAGATGTGAATCCGCTTGTCCAACCGATTTTTTGAGTGTTCGAGTTTATTTAGGAGATGAAACAACTCGAAGTATGGGTATAGCTTATTGATATATATATAAAATATCATATTAATACTGTTAATTCTTTTTTTTTTTTTTTACTGACAAAAACAAGTGCTCAATATATTAAAAAATACACATTGAGTACTTGTTTTTGTCTCAAGCATATCTTATTTTTACCACGAATTTTTTTCCTTGGTTAACCATAATTGTAGTTTTTCCAATATCGGCGGGTTCTTTAATCTTTTTATTACCTTATAAAGGAAATAAGATAATTCGATGGTATACTATTTATATTTCTGTAATAGAACTTCTTCTAATAACTTACGCATTCTCTTATCATTTCCAATTAAACGATCCATTAATCCAACTGACAGAGAATTATAAATGGATTAATTTTTTTGATTTTTACTGGAGATTGGGAATAGATGGACTTTCTATAGCACCCATTTTACTCACGGGATTTATTAACACTTTAGCAACTTTAGCGGCTCGGCCAGTTACTCGGGAATCCCAATTATTCTATTTCTTAATGCTAGCAATGTATAGCGGTCAAATAGGATCATTTTCTTCTCAAGATATTTTACTTTTTTTTATCATGTGGGAATTAGAATTAATTCCCGTTTATATACTTTTATTTATGTGGGGGGGTAAAAAGCGTTTGTACTCAGCTACAAAATTTATTTTGTACACTGCAGGAAGTTCTGTTTTTTTATTAATGGGAGTTTTAGGTATGGGTTTATATGGTTCCAACGAACCAACATTGGATTTTGAAAAATTATCGAATCTATCATATTCGAAAACACTCGAAATAATATTCTATTTTGGATTTTTTTTTGCTTTTACTGTCAAATCACCGATTCTACCCTTACATACGTGGTTACCAGACACTCATGGAGAGGCACATTACAGTACTTGTATGCTTCTAGCTGGAATCTTATTAAAAATGGGAGCATATGGGTTGGTTAGAATTAATATGGAATTATTACCTCACGCTCATTCGATATTTTCTCCTTTGTTAATGGGATTAGGCACAATTCAAATAATCTATGCAGCTTCAACATCTCTTGGTCAACGGAATATCAAAAAAAGAATAGCTTATTCTTCTGTATCTCATATGGGTTTCATAATTATAGGAATAGGTTCCCTAAGCGACACGGGACTTAACGGATCCCTTTTACAAATAATATCTCACGGATTTATCGGCGCTGCGCTCTTTTTCTTGGTGGGAACGAGTTATGATAGAATACGTCTTCCTTATCTGGATAAAATGGGTGGAATAGCTATCTCAATTCCAAGGATATTCACGATGTTCAGTATCTTATCGATGGCTTCTCTCGCATTACCGGGCATGAGTGGTTTTGTTGCAGAATTGATAGTCTTTTTTGGAATCATTACCAGTCAAAAATATTTTTTAATGACAAAAATAATAATTACTTTTTTAATGGCAATTGGATTGATATTAACCCCTATTTATTCATTATCTATGCTACGTCAGACGTTCTATGGATACAATATTTTTAATGTATTAAATTCGAATTTTTTGGATTCTGGACCGCGAGAATTATTTGTTTCCATTTCGATTCTTATACCTATAATAGGTATTGGTATTTATCCGGATCTCGTTTTTTCATTTTCAGTTGAGAAGGTTGAAGCTATTTTTTCTAATTTCTTTTTATAGATGGTTTTGTTATAGATGGTTTTTTTGAATAAAAAAAAAACAATCAAAAAAAGGGAAATATTCTTTTTGAAGAGTGTCCGTTGTATAATAACAATAAAAAGGGGGAAATATCTTTTTTTTTCTTAATTTAAACTTAGTTAACTTAACTAGGATAAATTGGAATTGTAACCGGGTGTGCCTGGTGTTTGTGAGAACCTCAAAAATCATTACATTTTTTGATTAATGGGGTTCTCGAAGTATTTGATGGGTTTTCATATATATATACTTTCAAAATGGATAATCTATTCTATCTCTATGGTGCCTATGCTTAGATTACTAAAGTTTTTTCTCCCATCAATTAGACATAAATGAACCATAACTGTGCAGTCCTATTCCTAACAAATTGATCCCAAAGTAACATATCCAGATTAAAAAAAATCCGGTAGAGGCAATAATTGCGGAATTTACACTTTCCCTTTTATTTTTTTTTCTTAGATGTAAATAGATTGTAAATATGATCCAAGTAATAAATGCCCAAGTTTCTTTTGGATCCCAATTCCAATAGGATCCCCATGCCTCATTAGCCCATACCGCTCCTGAAAGAATACCTATCGTTAAAAGGGTAAATCCCAGACTAATAATACGAGAACTCCAATGATCCAATTGATGAACCAATTGAGATCGGTAATAATTTATAGAAGAAAGAAATGTATTGTTTTCTAAAACATTATTTTTTTCTTTGATGTATTTGATCTTACCAAGGGAAAACGGATTTTTTAATAAATTCTTTATTTTCTTAGGGATCCTAACTTCCTTTTGAAATGTAATGACTAAAAGAGCTACTGAAAGTAATGATCCACATAAAAGAGTGGCATAGCTCAATACCATCATACTTACGTGCATCATTAACCAATGTGATTGGAGAGCGGGTACTAATATTGCTGGTTGACATATTTCAGTTAAAAAACCCGAAGTAGTGAAGCCTTGGGTAAAAATTACACTTGGTGCGATTATTGTGCTTAATCGGTTTTTTTGTTTTTTTAAATAGAGAACCATATACAAAATGGAGAAACTCCACGAGAGGAAGATTAATGATTCATATAAATTACTAAATGGTAAATGTCTAGAAAAAATCCACCTAGTAATTAATAATCCGGTTATGCAGAAAAAAGTTCCTATCATGCCTTTCTCTAACGAATCATATATTCCTACGATTTCATTGACTAATAAGGTTATCAAATAGATGGATATTACAATTGAAACAACTGAAAAGGATATGTGAGTAAATATATGTTCTAAAGTTAAAAATATCATATAAAAAAGTACCAGGAATGGAAATATAAAATATAATTTATTATAGGACTTACTCTTTTATAAGATGCCATGCCGCCACTCGGATTCGAACCGAGATGCTCTAGCACTGCTTCCTAAGAGCAGCGTGTCTACCAGTTTCACCATAGCGGCTTTTAAAAAAAAAAATAACCTTTTTTTAGTCAATCGTCAAGATTGAAGAAGTCAATCACAATGAAATCAAAATTTTAGTTTAGTAAACTTTTTATTTTAAACATTCAAATAAGTAAAATTGATGAATAAAAAAAAAAGAGAATTGACTATTCCAAGAAGAATTTTTTCTTATCTATTTTTTGTTCGGAGTATTGATTTTTTTTACTTTAACTTAACAAAAAAAAAATCCAGGGTGTTTTTTTTTTTAGTTTCTGTTCCCTCAAAATGGTATTTTTATAATTTGATAGTTTTGAACTGAATAAAAAAAACAAAAAAGGGGGGGTTTCTCATTTGGATTCTTTAATTATTTTTTTTATTCATTTTTATTTATCTTATTTTATGAATTTAAAAAGATTAAAAAAAAACCTTTTTTTTTTATTGCATGGATGGGAATAAATGAGAATTCCCATCCAAAAAAAAAAGATTCTTCTTTTTATGTTTCTATACAAAATAGAATATTGAAAAATTAAAAACGAAAAATACTAGGAAAGATAAATCCTTTTTTTTTCTATCCTTTTTTTATTTGATATTTTATCTTATTATAAATATATTATTTAATATATATTTTTATTAAATAATTTTTGTTCTATAAGATTTATAAAAAAAAACGAAATTAGAAAAAAAAAATACTTAGGTCATTCTTCCAATTGTGTTGATTCAAAATATTCCGATATTTTTATATGTTGCATAAAAAACTTTTTGAATTTCCCATATAAATAGATTTTGCTAATGAAATAGCTTTCACTGCTGCCCAATAACCTTTCTTTTTCCAATTATTTTTTCGAATATTTTTTTTTGATATAGAAGTACGTTTTTTGGGAACTGCCATCCAAAAATTTTCCTAAGTTTTGAATTCCTATTATTGAATGTGAAAGACATCTCTTGTTCGAAAGGAATAGTTCTTTATTAATATTTAATTCATATTCAAAAAAAAAATAAAAAAGTTATATACATCCATTTTATATTGATTATACTCCCCTTTTAAATCAAATCAAATAAACTAAAAAATGAAGAATATCGTTACAGAAAAATCACATACCTTTTTTTTTTTATTTCAAAGATATATGCCTTTATTTTTTGAATTAAAATAGATCCATTAGTTGAAAAATGAGTTTATTTTTTATTGTTTATGTGAACTCTTTTCATATCAAAATAAATAAAAGTTTTTTTAATAATTATTACTACTCTTTAGTCTAAATGTAAATTGTCGTATTCTATATTATAGAATACAACAATTTATATTTAGAATTTTTATATTTTAATAAAACTATCACTAATAGAGGATTTTTTTTTTATGGAATATATATATCAATATTCGTGGCTCATACCTTTCATTCCACTTCCCATTCCCATATTAATAGGGGTGGCACTTCTATTTTTTCCGTCGGTAACAAAAAACCTTCGTCGTATTTTGGCTATTCCTAGTATTTTTTTGCTAGGTATAATTATGATTTTTTCAGCCGATTTAACTATTCAACAAATAAATCAAAGTTCCATCTATCAATATGTATGGTCTTGGACTATTAATAATGATCTTTCTTTCGAATTTGGATATTTTATTGATTCACTCACTTCTATTATGTTAATATTAATCACTACTGTTGGAATCCTGATTCTTATTTATAGTGACAATTATATGTTTCACGATCAAGGATATTTGAGATTTTTTGCTTATATGAGTTTTTTCAATGCTTCCATGTTGGGATTAGTTACTAGTTCAAATTTGATACAAATTTATATTTTTTGGGAATTGGTTGGAATGTGTTCTTATTTATTAATTGGTTTTTGGTTCACGCGACCTATTGCAGCCAATGCTTGTCAAAAAGCATTTGTAACTAATCGTGTAGGGGATTTTGGTTTATTATTAGGAATTTTAGGTTGTTATTGGATAACAGGAAGTTTTGAATTTCAAGATTTATTTGAAATCTTAAATAATTTAATCGAAAAAAAAAAAGTAAATCTTTTATTTCTTACTTTATGTGCTTTCTTGCTATTTGTTGGTCCGATTGCAAAATCCGCCCAATTCCCCCTTCATGTATGGTTAGCAGATGCTATGGAAGGACCGACTCCTATTTCGGCTCTTATACACGCCGCTACTATGGTAGCGGCGGGAATCTTTCTTGTAGCCCGTCTTCTTCCTCTTTTCATGTATGCACCTTTTCTAATGAATCTTATATCCTTGATAGGTATAATAACAGTTCTTGTAGGAGCTACTTTAGCTCTTTCTCAAAAGGATATTAAGAGGGGATTGGCTTATTCTACAATGTCTCAATTGGGTTATATGATGTTAGCTCTAGGCATGGGTTCTTATCGAGCTGCTTTATTTCATTTAATTACTCATGCTTATTCCAAAGCATTGTTGTTTTTAGGATCTGGGTCAATTATCCACTCAATCGAACCTATTGTTGGTTATTCCCCCAATAAAAGTCAAAACCTAGCTTTTATGGGCGGTTTAATAAAACATGTGCCAATTACAAAGACTGCTTTTTTAGCAGGTACACTTTCTCTTTGCGGTATTCCCCCTTTTGCCTGTTTTTGGTCCAAAGATGAAATTCTTAATGATAGTTTTTTGTATTCACCCATTTTCGGCATAATAGCTTATTTTACCGCGGGATTAACTGCATTTTACATGTTTAGGATCTATTTACTTATTTTTGAGGGACATTTAAATATTTTTTTTCAAAATGTTAATGGAAAAAAAAATAATTTATTTTTTTCAATCTCTTTATGGGGTAAAGAAGGTCAAAAAATGATTAAAAAAAAAGTTTCTTTTTTGGTATTATTAACAATGAAAAAAAATGAAAGTACTTATTTTTTTGATATTTCTATCAATTCGATGTGTCTTCCGTTTCTTCAAAAAAAAACAATGCATTCTTTTTTTACTATTACTAATTTGAACACTAAAAAGATTTTAACTTATCCTCGTGAATCGGATAATGCTATGCTATTCTCTCTGCTCGTATTAGTATTATTTACTTTTGTTGTCGGGTTCATTGGAGTTTCTTTCGATTACGGAGGAGTCGGTTTCGACATATTATCTACATTTTTAATTCCCTCTATCAACCTTTTACATAAGAATTTAAACAATTCTTTAGATTGGTATCAATTTTTGAAAAATTCCAGTTTTTCGCTCAGTTTAGTTTATTTTGGAATAGTTATATCGTATTTTTTATATAAACCTATTTTTTCATCTATAAAAAATTTTAACTTAATCAATTTTTTTTATAAAAATATTCCGAACAGGGTTTTTAACAATATTCTGAAAGAAAAAATAAGAAATAAAATATATGATTGGTCTTATAATCGTGGTTATATGGATGCTTTTATTGGAATAGCATTTAATAAGAACATAAAAAGGTTGGCTAAACTAAGTCATCTTTTTGATACGCGAGCAGTCGATGGGATTACAAATGGGGTAGGTATTACAAGTTTTTTTATGGGAGAGGTTTTCAAATATATGGGGGGTGGACGAATTTCTTTTTATCTTTTATTTTTTTTATTTTTTCTATTATTCTTTTCCTTAATCTTAATTTGAAGAAATAGAAATTTCATGATTTTTCAAAAGGAATTTTTTCTTGTTTTTTTTTCTTAAAAAAAAAATATTTTTTTTTTTTTTTTTCTAGAAAAAATTTTTCTATTTAAATATTTTTTTTTATAATATTAAGGATGAATTAGATTCTATTTCGAATTCATTCTATTCTAAATCTAAATAGAATATTAGAATATATATATATAAATTTAGAATCGCAATTTCTCTATTTTGTCCTTTTTATGAGTTAAGGAGATTTTCAAATTTATTTGAGCTGGGACAAATTAAAAATTGTTCGAATTGTATAATCGTTAATTATTGACACTGGTAAACGTCCCAAAGCAATTTGATTATAATTCAATTCATGTCGATCATAAGCAGAAAGTTCATATTCTTCAGTCATTGATAAACAATTTGTTGGACAATACTCAACGCAGTTACCACAAAATATACAGATTCCGAAATCAATACTGTAATTAAGCAATCGTTTTTTTCGAATATTAGTTTCCAGTTTCCAATCAACAACGGGTAGATCTATAGGACATACACGAACACATACTTCACAAGCAATGCATTTATCAAATTCAAAATGGATTCGACCGCGGAAACGCTCCAATGTGATTAATTTTTCATAAGGATATTGAATAGTTACGGGTAAACGGTTTGCGTGGGATAAGGTAATCATGAAACTTTGACCAATGTATCTTGCAGCTCGTACTGTTTGTTGACCATAATTCATGAGCCCAGTTACCATAAGGAACATATCGTGAATATCTAAAAAAAAAAATAGGATTTTGTTTTTTTCTCTTGTTTAATTTGAGACAAGTTATTAAATATTCTTTTACAAGGAAAGAAGTTGGGACGAAGTTGTTAATAATAGATTGCCGAGAGAGATAGGTAAAAGAAATTTCCATCCAAGATTTAATAGTTGGTCCATTCTTAGCCTAGGTAAAGTCCATCTTGTTGTGATAGAAATGAACAAGAACAAATAAGTTTTTGCTAATGTAATAAAGATACAAATTGTCGTTTCACAAATTTCACATACTTTTTTGATTTCAAAAAAATCAGAAACAAATATGTACGGCATAGAGATATTCCAACCGCCCAAGTAAAGAACTGTTACAAATAATGAAGAAAGTAATAGGTTTAAATAAGAAGCAACGTAAAATAAACCAAATTTGATACCCGAATATTCGGTTTGATAACCTGCTACTAATTCTTCTTCTGCCTCTGGTAAATCAAAAGGTAATCTCTCACATTCCGCTAGGGAAGAAATAATAAAAACAATAAACCCTATAGGTTGCCGCCACAAATTCCACCCCCAAAAACCATATTTTGATTGTGTACCAACGATATCAACTGTACTTGAGCTGTTAGAGAATGATAGTCGGTGATAACATTACTGTTCCCATCGCTATTACAGAACCGTACATGAGATTTTCACCTCATACGGCTCCTCGAAGGCCATAAGTAAATCTAAGGACCGGGCCAATTCTTTTTCTTGATATGTCTGTAGGATAGATAGGATACTCATTTTTTTTACGGTCCTGAATTCGACCAATTCAATTCTGTCTGTTATAATAAATATATAACTATATAATAAGATAATAAGAAAGGTACTTCTGAATTGATCTCATCCTTTAATAATGGAAATATTTTGAGTAATAACTTCATTTTTCAACAAGATATTCCTTGTAGAAATATCCACAACCCATCCTTTTCTATAACGAAAAAGAATTAGACATTCCATTAATTTATAAATTATGAGATCAATTCTATTTCCAGAAATATGGATACAAGAAAGAATAAAAAAAAAATAGGAACCCCCCCCTATTTTTTTTTTATTGTATTATTCTTTCTATTTTTTCGTTGCTAGTCTTCTTTCTGGTCAAAAAGGGACTTCTCTTATAAAAAGAAAAGTAAAGGATTAATTCGTTTCTGATAGCCATTTATTTAATTGGTGGATAGGAGCATACTCTGGATTGGAATTGTGGGGAGTACTGCTTGATTCTTTCTACTAACTTCAAGTCCCGATTATTATTCTTTATCTATTATGTTCTATTACATTATTATTAGATATCTTAAGAATTATGCGGAAATGTTTTTTTGTATAATTTTCATAATCTCTATTACTAATCCTTTGCGTATCTTGGTGCTTCTAACCATCCACTCATTTTTTATCAATCCCGCTTATGTTAATATGTGCATGGTAATTCATATCATACAAAGGGTAGTGAAAACTTAATGGGGTTGGTTTTTTGAGCCCGCTTCAAGACAGGAAACCGATCTTGGGGTAAACGGCCTTGCCGCTTCTCATTTTTTTTCTTTTTTCCCTTCAATTCTTATACATAGAAAATGAGACTTCATTTTTTTACTGCAAATTCCAATCATAGTATATTAATTATATACATTCTAATTCTAATTGAATTTGTATATGAATTTGAATAGATATATATATATCTAAATTGAAATTAGACGGGGGCTGTTTTATTTCACTCATATAACTATCTGATTGAGTTCATCAATCCAAATTCCAAACAATGAATAAAAGGATGAGAATATCTATTCAATTTATTTTATCTCTTTCCAGGAAAGAAAGGAATATGGAAAAATTTCCGTCTCAGCGAATCGCACGTAGAGATATTGATAACACACATAGAGTTAATGGTATTTCATAACTAATCGATTGAGCAGCAGCTCGTAAACCACCCAAAAAGGAATATTTATTATTTGACCCATATCCTGACATAAGAAGTCCAATGGGAGCAATACTCGAAATAGCAATCCATAAAAAAACACCTATATTTAGATCAACTAAAACAAAGTTATAGCCAAAAGGAATTACCGAATAGCTTAGTAGAATTGATATGACTGATAGGGATGGTCCGATACTGAATAAACGGGTATCTCCCCTAGATGGAAAGAGATTCTCTTTGAAAAGTAGTTTTGTCCCATCTGCCAGAGATTGAAGAATTCCCAAAGGACCGGCGTACTCAGGTCCAATACGCTGTTGTATCCCTGAGGCTATTTCTCTTTCGAGCCATACAATTACCAGTACACCTAGTGTGATTCCCAATACAAGAGTCAAAATAGGGAAAAGTCCCCATATAACTCCATAAACCTCTTTTAAAGACTCCAATCTGGAAAAAGAATTGATATCTTGTCCTTCTGTTATATCAGTTATCATTTCAACGATCAACTTCTCCCATAATGATGTCTATGCTACCTAGTATCGTCATAATATCGGCCAATTTCATTCTTTTAACTAACTGAGGAAGAATTTGCAAATTAATAAAACCTGGTGGACGAATTTTCCATCTCCAAGGAAAACCATTCTGATCTCCTATTAGAAAAATTCCTAATTCTCCCTTTGGGGCTTCAACTCTCACATAAAGTTCTTGTTTCGGCAATTCAAAAGTAGGAGAAGGTTTTTTACTAATGAATCCATATTCAAAATCATTCCAGCCTGGATCCATTTCTCTATCAAAGCATCGGATTTCTAAATTCTCATATGGACCCCCCGGAATTCCTTCCAGAGCCCGCTGAATCATTTTTACAGATTCCGTCATTTCAGCAATTCGGACTAAATAACGAGCTAAAGAATCTCCTTCTTTTTGCCATTGAACTTCCCAATCAACTTCCCCGTAACATTCATAATGATCAACTTTACGAAGATCCCATTGTATTCCAGAAGCTCGCAGCATTGGTCCTGATAAACCCCAATTTATTACCTCTTCTCCACCAATAATGCCTACTCCCTCAACCCGTTCTAAAAAGATGGGATTTCGCGTAATAAGTTTTTGATATTCAACAACCCCTGTTAAAAAAAAATCACAGAAATCCAAACATTTATCTATCCAGCCATGAGGTAAATCGGCCGCTACTCCCCCGATACGAAAATAATTATGCATCATTCTCATACCGGTGGCAGCCTCGAATAAATCATAAATAAATTCTCTTTCTCTTAAAATATAGAAGAAGGGGGTTTGTGCACCAATATCCGCCATAAAAGGTCCAAGCCATAGCAGGTGAGAGGCTATACGACTCAACTCCAACATAATTACCCTGATGTAGCTGGCTCTTTTTGGTACTTGAATATTTCCTAACTGCTCCGGTCCATTTACGGTTATTGCTTCTGTGAACATAGTAGCTAAATAATCCCAGCGTGTTACATAAGGCAGATATTGTATAATTGTTCGGTTTTCCGCAATTTTTTCCATCCCTCTGTGTAAATAACCCAATATTGGTTCACAGTCAATAACATCTTCACCATCTAGAGTTACAATGAGTCGAAGAACACCGTGCATTGATGGATGGTGGGGACCCATATTCACTATCATGAGGTCTTTTCTTGTAGCTGGGACATTCATAGATTTTTTCTCAACTTTTTCTTCCATCAATTGCTTAAAACGAAAAAAAAAAAAAAAGTTCATCAAAATTCAAGATCTAATAAATCAAATAATTCAAAAATGACTCTTGAAATTAACGAGTTTTTGACTCTGGAATATCCAATTGATTAATTAATTTTTGGTAATGTATTTTATTTTTCTTTGACAAATAAGACAGGAGTCGTTGTCGTTTTCCCAGAATTTTACGTAGGCCCCTTTGAGATAAATAGTCTTTTCTGTGGAATTCTAAATGTGAAGTAAGTCTTCGTATCCTATTTGTGAAACCGAATACTTGAAATTCAACAGACCCCGGGCTTTCTTTTCTTTTTTCTTGTGAAATAAGCGGTATATATGCGTTTTTTGCCATAAAATGGAAGCCCCCCTATATTGATATATATTGTTATTGATCAGTAAAAAAATAAGAATGCCACTTATTTTTATTGGAATTTGGTATATATAATAATCTTCATTTTGTTAAGAAGTCCTGATTCTTTCTTTTTTTTTTTCAAATAAAAAAAATTTGAATTATTAATCAATACCATTTTTTTTTGGTACTAATTTAGACCATCCAATCTCAGATAAATTATATTGATGATGACTCCTTAACCAATTTTTCCATTGATTCATTATAGAATCACCAGGGTTCTTATATCTTAATTCGGAATTTCATATTCCTTGTATTCCAACAAAATAATCCTTTATTCTCTTTTTAAGAAAAAGAGATGTTCCATGATATTGAAAATCGGATCTTAACTTATAGAAGTTAATAACCGGGGTTTGTGAGAATCTGAAAAATACATATGCTTGTGACAAGAAAGTTACGTCACGAAATAGCTTTGAACTCGGATCAGTTACGGTTGAAAAAAGACGAAGCATTCTATTCTTTGTTTTACGAATTATTTCTCGATTTTCTTTATCCTCAATAATCCTTTTCATTGATTCAAGAAAAAACTTTACATTGATGCTAAGGGCATTAATAACATATTTAATAACATATAACAAATTATCTATAAATAACCTTTCAATGAAAAGTTTTTCTAAGACGACGTGATTTTCGTTTTAATCGCTCCTTTATTCTTTTTACTATTTTGAATATTTCCCAAATACTTCTTTTTACTATTTTGAATATTTCCCAAATATTTGTTTGTAATTCGAATCTTTTACCATTAATATTTATACTTGGAATTCGAGATCTCTTTTTCTTATTTTTTTTTCATTTTTTTCATTTTTTCTTTTCGATTTCTTAATCTTTCCGTTATAGCATTTAATTCTATTTTTCTTATTTGTATCAATTTACTTCTCATCTGAATCAAAACGTGATCGGGAATGCGCCGTCTAGGCAATAGCCGAAGGGCTTTTTGATAGGTCAGAGGTTCTGAATCTTCTTCTTTTCTCTTCTTATATATATATATATTTTTGTTTCTTTCTTTATAAAGAATGAAGTTGGATTTTTTTTTGAAAGTTCTTTTCTTTTTTTTTTTATAAGTGGAATATTTTTGATGACCCATTTCATTCTTTCTTTTGAGACAGTTAGAAAGAATTTGATTCTTTCGTTTAATAAAACTAGAAACCGATTCCTTTTCAATTTTTTCATTTTTCTTAGTTGTTTCCAAATGGACCTAAACTGAGAAGGTTGCTTTCGGGGAGAACCAAAAGGCACTTCAGCTTCCTTTCCAAAAACTGTTAAAAAGCAATAACACTCTTCTTGCACTTCTTTTTTCATTGCATCTTTATCTTTGTGCCAAGGCTTCAGACGAAAAGGAAATAGGATCTTTATTTGAAGACCGTCTGTTATCCAGTTTTCCGGAAATTCACCTTCTGCTTCTGGTATCGTTCCATCATGGGTACATATAATATGCATTTCCTTATTCAAATCTTCCAAATCTTCCGACCATTCAGGAGGTTCAAATAAGAGCATACGAAGGACGTTTTTAGCTATTATCAATGAAGGGAATAGAATCCTTTTTCTAAAAAAAGATTGGATTAGTAATATCACACCTCTTATTGCTTGACCATAGTAAAGGGAATAGAGGTCCCAGGCTTCTGACCTTGCTAGAAGTGTTGCTTCATCGTCTTCTTCTATTTGAAACTCTTCTCTTTTTTTCCCTTCTTTTCTCTTTTCTTTTGTAGAATCTGAAATTTCGAATTCTGCCTTTTTGTTTTTCCACTTATTCAAAATAAAAAAAAAAAGATTTTCGGTGGCTTGAGATTCGAATTGAAAATGAAATTGAAATAGGGGAATCTAGCTGTTCTGTCTATAAACAGTGGAGAGTGCGCCTGTAGTTGCAAGAACATTCTCCAGGTGACTGTTTTACGTCTTTGAGCACGCATGGATCCTCTGATTAGTTCTCGTCCAAAATCTGATCTTTTCCGATAACGTACCACATAATCTTCCTTTTTATCTTCCTCTTCTTTCTTCATTTTTTTTTTTTTTTAGTTTCTTTGCTATTTTGAGTCTTTTTCGTATTTTGAGTCTTTTTGGCATTATCAGTCTCTTTGGCATTATCAGTCTCTTCGGCATTATCAGTCTCTGTATCCTTTAGATTCTCCTCAACATAAATCACTACGTATTTGCCCTCTCTCGTATGAATTTGAAAATGCTCTTCTTCCGGCGCTAGTTCCGACTCGTCTCTTAATCTGTATGACCATTTTGGGACTTTTTTACCGATTTCTTTTATTCCAACGGATCCTTTTCCATTTACAATTGTTTCATCCCTCGGATCAATTCTAACTGCATCGACTAAAACTTTCAAAATTCT